CGATTCCTCTCGATTTTTAATCCAATACACAAATCTATTGGTTCCGTTAAGGTAGCTATATGCTGTGTATTATCAATGATTTCCACAGAGGGCGGTAAAATTATGTCTTGAGCAGTTATATATCCGGGACCTTGGACACAAATAAGCGCGTTGCGCGTTCCATATAGATTACTTCTTAATACAATCTCGTTCAAATTCATTAAAATTTCATGTACTGATTCTTGAATACCTACTATGTTAGAATAGTCATGTGGTATGTTCTCAGATTTTGCACGTGTAATACATGTTCCTTCGATTTCGCCAAGTAAAGCTCTTCGCATCGCAATGCCTATTGTGTCGGCTTGACCTTTCATAAGTGGAGACAGAATAAAGCGTCCATAATAAAGACGCTTACTGTCTCTTCTTGATTCAACACACTTCCACTGTAGTGTCCGAGTAGATACTTTGACTTTCTCTCGAACCATAGTAATTTTATTTGATCAGATCATTGAATCATTTATTTCTCTTGAAACCCTTTCAGCCTTTATTTAGTTCTATACACGTCTTTTTTTAGGGGGTCTACAACCATTATGTGGCATAGGGGTTACATCTCGTACGAAACTTAAAAGTATACCACTTCTACGAATAGCTCGTAATGCTGCATCTCTTCCCAGTCCAGGGCCTTTTATCCTTACTTCAGCTCGTTGCATACCTTGATCCACTACTGCTCGAATAGCATTTCCTGCTGCGGTTTGAGCAGCAAAAGGTGTTCCTCTTCTTGTACCCCTGAATCCACAAGTACCCGCGGAGGACCAAGAAATCACCCGACCCCGTACATCTGTAACGGTCACAATGGTATTGTTGAAACTTGCTTGAACATGAATAACTCCCTTTGGTATTCTACGTACATTTTTACGTGAACCACTACGTGTATTTTTACGTGAACCAATTCTTAATATAGGTTTTGCCATATTTTTTCATTTCACAAGAAATATATGGATATATCCATTTCATGTCAAAACGGACCTTTTTGGTTGCTAGCTCCTTGGACGTACCCTTTCCTTTAGTAAGATTATCCTTGTCTTTGTTTATGCCTCGGGTTGGAACAAATTACTATAATTCGTCCCCTCCTACGGATTAGCCGACACTTTTCACAAATTTTACGAACGGAAGCCCTTATTTTCATAGTTGTTATTCCTAAATTCTCTGAATATACTTATTGTTGGACGAAAAAAAGGTTTCTTGATATTTTTGAATCTTTAATTGTATCTTCGTGAAAGGAATGTTGAATTTGAAAAAACCACTTACTCATTTGAATCCTTGTTATGGAGTCTACAAAGTGGCTGTCCCCCGATTAACTTAATACCTAAGAACTTACTAAAATTTTTACCTTTTTCTCCTACAGGTATACCTATACAAAAATATGTTGAATCCTTTCAAAAGCATGACCTAAAATTAAAAAAATCTTTAGTATCTAAAAAAAATCGAACCATGCCGTTCGGAAGTGATTTATAAAGAAAACTTTCATTAATTCATTTTTTTCTTTAATTTCATTCGGGGTAAAACATTCTAAACTTTTTTAGGTATTACACAACCCCCCCTTTTTTTAACAAATGGTAAGTTCCGGATATCCAATTTTTATATTAGAAGGATTACCATATATAACACAAAATTTCTCCGCCGATTTTTTTTAGTCGAGCTTCTCGGTCTGTCATTATACCTTGAGAAGTCGAAAGGATTACAATTCCTATTCCGCCTAAAATTCGTGGAATTCGTTGAGAGTTAGAATAGATTCGTAGACCCGGTCGGCTTATTCTCTTTAAATTTAAAATCGTTTTATAGGATTCTTTCTTATTTCGTCTATGTCTTAGGGTTAAAATCAAAAAATGTTGGGTGTTTTCGCGATGTTTCCTTACGTTTTCGATAAAACCCTCTCGTAAAAGTATTTGAACAATGCTTTCGGTGATGTTAGTCGATCCTATCCGAACCGTTCCTTTTCTATTCATGTCAGCATTTCGTATAGAGGTTATTATATCAGCAATAGTGTCTTTCCCCATGATAAGTTAAAATTCCTTATTGTTTTATAATTTTGATATAATCAACATGTTCTTTTTCTTTTATTTATATATGGATAGAGACGAATTATATATTAATATATGAATTCAATTATTAATATATAAAATTCTTAAGGGTATATGCGTGATACACAATCGATTAATTAATTTGATTTCAATACCTTTTTTTTAATCTTATCCTATACTAACTATCGATATTTAGGTCTTATAATACCTCAGGAGCTAATGAAACTATTTTAGTAAAGTTTAATTGTCTCAATTCCCGTGGGATCGCCCCAAAAACTCGAGTTCCTTTTGGATTTCCTTCTTGATCAATGACAACTGCGGCATTGTCATCATATCGTATTATCGTCCCATTGTTACGTTTGAGTTCTTTACAAGTACGTACAATTACAGCTCTGATCACTTCTGATCTTTCTAGAGGAGTATTTGGTATTGCTTCCTTGATTACAGCAACAATAACGTCACCAATATGAGCATAGCGGCGATTACTAGCTCCTATTATTCGAATACACATCAATTCTCGAGCCCCGCTGTTGTCTGCTACATTCAAATAGGTTTGTGGTTGAATCATATTTTTGTATCTCTTCTTTTAATGCAAAGGACGAAGTAAAAAAATATTGTTTGTCAAAAAAAAGAAAACTTATAATCTTTTTATCCTTAAATGTTATTTAGTTTTTTCATTCTATATTCCTATTCAGAAATAATGAATTGGGTTTTTATAGGCATTTTTGATGCCGCTATTGAAATAGCTTTTCTGGCTATATTTTCGGGTACACCACCCATTTCATAAAGGATTTTGCCTGGTTTAACCACAGCTACCCAGTACTCTGGGGATCCTTTCCCAGAACCCATACGCGTTTCCGCAGGTCTTACTGTAACTGGCTTGTCTGGAAATATACGTACCCAAATTTTTCCACCACGTCGTACATTTCGTGTCATTGCTCGTCGCCCTGCTTCGATTTGTCTAGATGTGATCCAAGCGGGTTCAAGTGTTTGAAGAGCATATCTGCCAAAACAAATACGATTCCCACGAGAGGATATTCCTTTTAGTCTTCCTCGGTGTTGTTTACGAAATCTGGTTCTTTTTGGGTTATAGTTGATGGGTTTTGTCTAAATTAGAAATTCCATCTCTACTACAGAACTGGACGTGAGAGTTTCTTCTCATCCAGCTCCTCGCGAATAAAAGGACTAATTAAGATATAGATGTAGTTAATGATTAATCCTATTAATCATGGTATTTTTTTGAAATTTCATCTTATCTCTTCTAAATTTGTGTATGTCTTTTTCAAAATAGAATCAAAGATGAATTTTATTTCTATTTATTTCAAAATAACGTAAGATCATCATTACAAATGTAGTTTTTGTTAGAGTTAGAATATTCTAATAAATCCTTATTTTCTTTGATCTTTTTCATTGTTTTTTTTCGTCTTTTATTACTTTTTTTATTAAAAAAAAAAACACCAATTTTTCGCTGGCGAATATTTACTCTTTCAATATTTATTTAAGTTTTATGTTTATCCCCCGAGGTCTCAGAATCAAAATCAGAATAGATAATAAAGTTTATGGTTTATTCCGCCATCCTGTCCAATGAATTACTAAGATTTGTTTTTCACTAGAATCCTATATATTCATGGGTTCCGTCGTTCCCATCGCTTCTTGATTAATCATTAGGCCCGAATTCTACAATGGAGCTTTTACATGAAATTTTTAATTTCATTTTTTTTTTTATTTGTTTTTGAGTCAATTTTCTCAGTTTTTATTGGCTCAAGGCTCTTAATTTTTTGTTTTTGGAACAGATTTATCTAATTATTATGAATGAATCTGTATTGATGCTTTATTACATTGCTTTTCTTACAGTGACCTCATAGACTTTCCAAATTGGAATCATATATCATTAATATTCAATTTTTTCTCTCTTTCTTTCATCCTTCCATTTATCCGCATACTTTTCGATTACCTTTCATAACTTAATAATCATCTTTCTTTATTCTTTTTTTTTTTTTTTTTAGTCAGTTGCTACAATGATATGATCAACCTATCATATCTTGACTGATTTTTTTGGATCCAGATAATGCGAAGCAATGAGTTGCTTAGGTTATTTATTAATGCTATAGTTATTAGTTGCTCTTATTAGGTAAGTTCTTTTTTTTTTTATCGTAATCTAATCCTAAACCAACGAGTCACACACTAAGCATAGCAATTATATCAAAGGAGTTTTGATGGAAATTTTTATTCAACCTTATAGAATTGCTTATTTTTTTCTTAAACATAAAAAAGAAGACTGCAATTTTTTTATTACTGTATAGTGTTATACTACATAGTTTTCATTTTTTATCGTTGGATAAAATGTAAAGACAAATAAAGTTTTTTTATTCTTCGTCTACGAATATCCAAATTTTTATTCCTAAAACCCCATAAATAGTTCGAACTGTATAGGAACAATAATCAATTTTAGCTTCAATTGTTTGTAAAGGAACTCTGCCTTCTCTGATCCATTCAACACGTGCAATTTCTTTTCCGTCGATACGTCCTGCAATTTGTACTTGAATTCCTTTTGTATTCGCCTGTTCAGTTAATTCAATAGCTTTTTTCATTGCTTTTCGAAAAGAAACGCGATTTTTTAATTGGCCAGCTATAAATTCTGCAAGAATATTAGGATGCCCATACGGATTGGAAATTCGGGTAATAGCAATGTTGAGTTTTCTATTGACACAATTAAGTTCTTTTTGAACATTCATCTGTAATTCTTCGACTCTTCGGGGTTTATCTTCAATTAATAATTTAGGAAATCCCATATAGATTATGATCTGAATGAGATCGATTCTTTTTTGAATTTCGATACGTGCAATTCCCTCCATACCAGAGGATATTCTTATATTTTTTTGGACATAATTTTTAATACAGTCTCGGATTTTTTTATCTTCTTCTAAACCTTCAGAATAC